AGCACTTCGATAAGATCCCATACCCAAAGCTAACATCATATAACCCAATTGAGACATTGTCGAATAGGCTAAACCTCTTTTAATGTCTTTTTGAGCAAGAGCTAAAGTAGCTCCTAATAATACTGTGATTATGCCTATCAACGAGATAAAATCTATTATATAAGGTATAACTATGAAAAGAGGAAGAAGACGAGCTACAAGAAAAACCCCCGCCGCTACCATAGTAGCAGCATGGATAAGAGCGGAAATAGGAGTGGGTCCCTCCATAGCATCAGGTAACCACACATGAAGAGGAAATTGTGCAGATTTAGCAGCAGCACCAGCAAATAATAGAACAGCACACAAGGTACCAAATGGAAAATTAACTTCATTATTGTAAACCAAGTTATTGAATATTTCGAATAAATCCCGAAATTCAAAACTCCCTGTTAGCCAAAAAAAACCAAAAATTCCTAATAATAAACCAAAATCCCCTACACGATTAGTTACAAACGCTTTTTGACAAGCATTTGCTGCAAGAGGTCGTGTGAACCAAAACCCTATTAATAAATAGGAATACACTCCAACTAATTCCCAAAAAATATAAATTTGTATCAAATTTGAACTAGTAACCAATCCCACCATCGACGTACTGAAAAAACTCATATAAGCAAAAAATCTCAAGTATCCTTGATCATGAGCCATATAATTATCACTATAAATAAGAACTGTAATTCCAACAGTAGTGATTAACATTAACATAATAGAAGAAAGTGGATCAATCAAGTAACCGAATTCTAAAGAAAAATCATTATTAAGCGTCCAAGACCATACATATTGATAAACCAAATTACTATTTATTTGTTCAAGAGAAAGGTTAATTGAAAAAACCATGACTATACTTAACAATAAAATAGTCGGAAGAGCCCATAGACGACGAAGATTTTTTGTTGCTGTCGGAAAAAGAAGAAGCCCCACTCCTATTAACATAGGAACTGGAAGTAGAACGAGAGGTATGATCCACCCATATTGATATGTCTGTTCCATAAAAAAAGTTTTTTCTTTTTTATTTCTTTTTATACTTATTATTATGCATTCTGAGGGTCTACTAAATACTTTAAATATTCAAACCAAGAAGTGACAATTGGTCAAATGAAAAAATTGATTACTCAGTCCACTTGTAATTTGTTTCACTTATCTTATCTATTTTTTCTATTCTTTAAAATTTTTCTAACAAAATATTATCTAGAAAAGAAATACATAATGAATTTGAAAAGCACAGATCTTTTTTGAGCAATAAGCAATAGATGTCTTTCACATCCAGCTAGTAACCTCTTAATTCGTATTTAAATGGCAGTTCCAAAAAAACGCACTTCTGCATCAAAAAAGCGTATTCGTAAAAACTTTTGGAAAAAAAAAGGATATTGGGCAGCGTTAAAAGCGTTTTCCTTAGGAAAATCTCTTTCTACCGGGAATTCAAAAAGTTTTTGTGTGACAAACAAATAAAATGCGTAATAAAACGTAATACGTTGAAATAATTTCAAGAAGGCCCCTTGACCCATTCCATTTCCTGTTGAATTAATAAACAGGAAATGGAATTTAGTATGCTATTATAACTCGTAATTTCGAATTTTCTAAGAAATTCAGTCAAGGAAAGACGAAAATACACACTAAAAGAAAAACCCTAAACGTAAATAATGAACCCTCAAACATTTTGTAAAAAATACTGCACCCAATTGAATTATTAAATCTAGACGATTTTCTATTCATAGATTATTATGAGTTCAAGACAAGCCGCCATGGTGAAATTGGTAGACACGTTGCTCTTAGGAAGCAGTGCTAAAGCATCTCGGTTCGAGTCCGAGTGGCGGCAGAGCATCTCCTAAAACAAAGTAATTAAATCCTATAATGAATAATGAATTTAATTTCCTATTTTGATTTTCTAATTTGAATTTTTCTTTTCTAATTCTAATTAAGGGACTTTTTTTTTATGATATTTTCCGCCTTAGAGCATGTATTAACTCATATTTCCTTTTCGACCATTTCAATTATAATTCTAATTTATTTGATAACCTTTTTAGTGGATGAAATCGTAAAACTTTATGATTCATACAAAAAAGGCCTGATAATCGCTTTTTTCTGTATAACAGGGTTATTGATCACTCGTTGGATTTATTGGGGGCATTTTCCTTTAAGCAATCTATATGAATCATTAATCTTTCTTTCATGGGGTTTTTCTTTTTTTCATATAGTTCCTTATTTCAAAAAAAATCCAAAATTTATAAGTACAATAATTGGCCCAAGTGCTATTTTGACCCAAGGCTTTGCTACTTCAGGTGTTTTTACGGAAATACACGAATCCGCAGTGTTAGTACCTGCTCTTCAATCCGAATGGCTAATAATGCACGTAAGTATGATGATATTAAGCTATGCATCCCTTTTATGCGGATCATTATTATCCGTATCAGTTCTGGTCATTACAGTTCGAAAAAAAAGAAATTTCTTTTCTACGAGTAATCTATTAAATTTAAATGAGTCATTTTTCGCCGATGAAATAGAATATATAAATGAAAGAAATAATGTTTTACAAAATATTTCTTTTTTTTCTTCAAAAAATTATTACAGGGCGCAATTGATTCAACAATTGGATTATTGGGGTTATCGGGTTATTAGTCTAGGATTTATCTTTTTAACTATAGGAATGCTTTCTGGAGCAGTATGGGCTAACGAAGCGTGGGGATCCTATTGGAGTTGGGATCCAAAAGAGACTTGGGCTTTTATTACTTGGATTCTATTTGCGAGTTATTTACACACTCGAACAAATAACAAATTTACGAGTACAAATTCAGCAATTGTAGCATCGATTGGCTTTCTTATAATTTGGATATGTTATTTTGGGGTCAATCTATTAGGAATAGGACTACATAGTTATGGTTCATTTCCATTACCATTAAATTGAATTCGACGGGTAGTTCTTACGAATAGGAATCTTTTTTATCTAATACGTATTGGAAACTTTGTGTGAACTGGTGAGAACCCTCCGAATGACTATACCATTTGATTCGGGAGGTTTTCACCAGTTCAAATTGCATCCCACAAGAGAACAAGAAAAGCCGTCTTCTCCTTTTGACTTTGTACAAGGAGAACACTTTTCAAATGATACAATTTTGTTTATTTGTTTTCTTTATTTCGAAAAGCTATCTAGAAAAGGAATTAGATAAAATAACTTCCGTTTTTTCAACTGATAATGAAAGAGCGAAATCAGGGTATATACCAATACCTAGTACGGGTAAAAAAATTGAGATCGAAAGAAATAACTCTCTTGGCCCAGAATCAAAAAAATAAGAATTTGAAACATTAACTATTTTGTACCCATAGAACATCTGGCGTAACATAGATAATAAATAAATAGGAGTTAATAGCATTCCAATTGCCATTACAAATGTAATCAGGAGTTTTGTCATTAAAAGATATTTTGGACTAGTAATTAGTCCAAAAAAGACTATTAATTCAGCAACAAAACCACTCATACCTGGTAATGCAAGGGAAGCCATCGAAAAGCTACTGAACATTGTGAACATTTTTGACATTGGAATAGCTATTCCACCCATTTCGTCAAGATAAACAAGACGTATTCGATCATAAGTCGTTCCGGCCAAGAAAAAAAGTGCAGCACCAATAAATCCATGAGAGATTATTTGTAAAAGGGCTCCATTTAGTCCCATATCGGTGATAGAACTAATTCCTATAATTATGAACCCCATATGAGATACAGAGGAATAGGCTATTCTTTTTTTTAAATTCTGTTGACTGATAGATGTTGAAGCTGCATAGATTATTTGTATTGCGCCTACTATCATAAACCAAGGGCAAAATTGAGAATGAGCATGGGGGAATAATTCCATATTAACGCGAACTAATCCATACGCTCCCATTTTTAATAAGATTCCGGCTAGAAGCATACAAGTACTATAATGCGCTTCTCCGTGGGTATCTGGTAACCATGTGTGTAGGGGTATGATTGGCAGTTTTACAGCAAAAGAAATAAGAAATCCAATATAGAATATTATTTCCAAGACCACAGGATAGGTCTGGTTAGCTAATTTTTCAAAATTTAATGTTGGTTCAGTAGAACCATATAAACCGATACCCAGAACTCCCATTAAAAGAAAAATAGAACCCCCCGCGGTATACAAAATAAATTTTGTAGCCGAATATAGACGTTTTTTTCCTCCCCACATGGATACAAGTAGATACACAGGAATTAATTCGAACTCCCACATGAGAAAAAAAAGTAAAAGGTCTCGAGAAGAAAATAATCCTATTTGTCCACTGTACATTGCTAACATCAAGAAATGAAATAATCGTGAATCTCGAGTAACCGGCCAAGCCGCTAAAGTAGCTAAAGTAGTGATGAATCCAGTGAGTAAAATGGGTCCTATAGAGAGTCCATCTATTCCTAATCTCCAATGAAAATCCAAAGAACCGATCCATTTATAATCCTCCACGAGTTGGATTAATGGATCATCGATTTGGAAATGATAACAGAATGCATAAGTCGTTAAAAGAAGCTCTAAAAAACAAATACATACAGTATACCACCGGATTGATCGGTTTCCCTTATGTGGAAAAAAGAAAATTAAGGAACCCAGAAATATGGGTAAAACTGCAATTATTGTTAAGCAAGGAAAATGATTCGTGGTAAAGACAAGATACACTTGGGCCAGAAAAACCCGTGCGCAAAATATTTGAATTTGATTTGCGCACAGGTTTTGTCGGTAAAAAAAAACAAGAAAATGGAATCAAGTAGAGTTTTATGGAACGTATCAATAAGCTAGACCCATACTGCGGGTTGTTTCATGCCATAAATAAACTCGAACACTCAAGAAATCCGTTGGGCAGGCGGATTCACATCTCTTACAACCAACACAGTCCTCGGTCCTTGGAGCCGAGGCAATTTGTTTCGCTTTACATCCGTCCCAGGGTATCATTTCTAATACATCGGTGGGGCACGCTCGGACACATTGAGTACATCCTATACATGTATCATAAATCTTTACTGAATGTGACATTGAATCTATAGTTTTTGAGCGTCATAAATTTTCGGTCTAGTTTAAGTTTAATTTGAAATGAATCCTATATTTTTATTTAGTAGATACCAGACGAACCAATGAGTGATCAGAATCAATCTGCTTCCGAATTTGTTTATGAGCGAAGACCAAAATACTTTGATTTCTTATGTTATGTTTTTCCAACCAAGATCATATTTTACCCGTATCAACCCAACTAATTTAAATCAATTTAGGACTATTTTAATTCCGTTTATACGATTAATACTATTTATTCAACAAATTGGATTGGTTAATACGAGTTGATTTTTTGTTACGATAAATTGATGAAACAATAGCCGATCCAATGGCTGCTTCAGCAGCTGCAATAGCTATAACAAAAATGGAGAAAATGTCTCCTCTTAATTGACGATTATCAAAAAGATCAGAAAATGTTACAAAATTTATATTAACTGAATTTAATATAAGTTCAAGACACATAAGAGCTCTAACCATATTTCGACTTGTGATCAATCCATAGACACCAATAGAAAATAAAAAGGAACTCAAAACAAGTATATGCTCGAGCATCATTAACCAACTCCTTATCACTCTTGATTCATTTCAATCTGAACAATAATTCCATTGATTAGATTCAAATCTAACAAGTATGGAATAAAACAAGAGATATAGATCGGTAATCGCCAAAACAATAACAATTATAATATTTTCCTTCCATTAATTTGATTTTATAGATTTTTTTTTGAATCACTCATTTGAAGGGTTTATTATTGACGAGCTATAGCAATTGCACCTATTAAAGTGACTAAAAGAATTATTGAAATGAGTTCAAATGGAAGAAAAAAATCTGTTGATAAATGAATTCCGATTTGTTGACTATTAATTACCAAATCTTGTTCTAGAATCTGATTTGATTTTGTAGTCCAAAGGATCCCATACCAGGATGTATCTAGAATAGTAGTCATTAGTAAAATAAAAAAACTTGTACAAACCATTGAAGTAACTTGATCCCCAACTGTCCAAAGATGAAAATCTTTGTAATATTCTGAACCATTCATAAACATTACAGCAAAAATGATTAAAACATTGATAGCTCCGACATAAATAAGGAGCTGCGCAGCAGCTACAAAATACGAGTTCGATAGAATATAGAATAAAGATATACAAAAAAGAACCAATCCTAATGAAAAAGCCGAATAAATCGGATTCGGAACTAATACTACTGCTAGACTTCCTAATATAAGACCTGATCCCAGAAAGACTAAAAGAAAATCATGTATTGGTCCAGGTAAATCCATTTTTATAGAAAAAATCAAAAAATTTCATGCCCTTGTTGATCTGATCCGGAAAAAGAAGTTATAATAAAGATATTAGGATGCTTCTTAATTGAATTTAATTGAATGAAATTTCAATGGGGGGGGGTGGGAATTGATGTAAATCTAGTTAGTAGGCTAGACTTTTTCTTAAAAATAAAAACAGAGGTTAAAACTATCCATTTTTAAATCCTTATTTGAATAGAAATCATTTTTAAGCAAAATGAAACCACGATTCTTGCCCTTTTTGACCGAGCAAAAACCTCATTACTTTAGACCAAAAAGCTGTTTTAATTTGGAATTTGGAAATGGTTTTTGAATCAAGAATCTTCAATCTTCTAGATTTGGTGAATTCGAAGAAATTGTTCGAATTGTGTAATCGTCGATTATAGCCACCGGTAATCGACCTAAAGCAATTTGATTATAATTCAATTCGTGTCGATCATAAGTAGAAAGTTCATATTCTTCAGTCATTGATAAACAATTTGTTGGACAATATTCAACGCAATTACCACAAAATATACAGATGCCAAAATCAATACTGTAATTAAGGAGTCTTTTCTTTCGAATATTAGTTTCCAATTTCCAATCTACAAGGGGTAGGTTTATAGGACATACACGAACACATACTTCACAAGCAATGCATTTATCAAATTCAAAATGAATTCGGCCTCGGAAACGTTCCGATGTGATCAATTTTTCGTAGGGGTATTGAATAGTTACAGGTAAACGATTTGCGTGGGACAGAGTAATCACGAAACCTTGACCAATGTACCGGGTGGCTCGGATTGTTTGTTGACCAGAATTCAAAAACTGAGTTAGCATAGGGAACATATCGAAATATTTATAACTAATTTGACTTGTTTCTTTCTCTTGTTTGAGACAAGTTGTGAAAATAGAATAGTCTATTCCTTTACAATGAAAGAAGTTGGGACGAAGTTGTTAATAATAGATTACCTAGAGAAATAGGTAAAAGAAATTTCCACCCAAGATTTAATAGTTGGTCCATTCTTAGTCTCGGTAAAGTCCATCTTGTTGCAATAGAAATGAACAAAAACAAATAAGTTTTAGCTAATGTAATAAAGATACCGATTATTGTTCCAAAAACTTGACTTCTTTTATTTATATTAAAAAGCTCAGTAACGAATGGATATGGAATAGAAAGATTCCAACCCCCCAAGTAAAGAACTGTTACAAATAACGAAGAAACTAGTAGATTTAGATACGAAGCAACATAAAATAAACCAAATTTGATACCTGAATACTCGGTTTGATAACCTGCTACTAATTCTTCTTCTGCTTCTGGTAAATCAAAAGGCAATCTCTCACACTCGGCTAGAGATGAAATTAGAAAAACGATAAACCCTATAGGCTGACGCCATAAATTCCACCCCCAAAAACCATATTTTGATTGCACTTCAACTATATCAACCGTACTTGAGCTGTTAGATAATCATAGTCGATGATAACATCACTGTTCCCGTCGCTATTACAGAACCGTACATGAGATTTTCACCTCATACGGCTCCTCAGAGATCATAAATTCATTTAAGGACCTTTCACCATTTTTATCTTGATGTGTTTGTGTAGGATGGATATAGAGTTAAACTCTTATCATAAAGCCTAGAATTAGACCAACGGAATTCTGTCTGCTAGAGTTCTAGTAAAATAGTGCTTCTGAATTGATCTCATCTTTTAAGAATTCTCATTTTTCTTTATTAATTAATAACTTTATCCTTGAATAAAAAAAGAGTTCCTTTTTTAGGGTAGATATTTCAACTTATCATTTTTGATTACGAAAAAGAATTAGATATTGTACTACATAATACTAAATACTAATTTTATTTATACTAATTTTATTTCCTTCCGATTCTCCTTTCTCATAATCTCATAAAAAAATTAAAAGATTTCTTCGTTCTTGATAGTTATTTACTTAATCGGTGGATAGGAACATACTCTGGATCGAAATCTTGGGGAGTACTTCTTAATTATTTCTACGAACTTAAAGCCCCAATTCGAATTACTTTTCTATAAATAAAAAGAAATATCCTGTTCGATAATTTACAGAATCTACATAACAAACCCTTTGTGTATCTTGATCTTCCTAACCATCCACTCATTTTTGGAATTGGTAATAAATCTATGAGAATAATTAGTAAAACCCCCATAAAGTTGATCTTTTGAACCCGATTCAAGTGATGATGAGTAATCAATCAATCTCGGAGTAAACAGTCTCGACTGCTTCTATTTGCTTTCACTTAATTCTCGTACATAGGAAATGAGATTTAATTTTTTTAACAGCAATTTGGAAACCGTTTTATTTCACTCATATAACTATCTGGTTTAGTTCATCCACCCCAACGATACTGATGAATCAAAAAAAAAATCGATATCATTTAACTCTCTTGCTAGAAAGAAAAGAGCTAGGCGAATCTTTATGTCTCACCGAATCGCACGTAGAGATATTGATAATACACATAGAGTTAATGGTATTTCATAACTAATTGATTGAGCAGCAGCCCTTAATCCACCTAAAAAAGAATATTTATTATTTGATCCATATCCCGACATCAGAAGTCCAACGGGAGCAAGACTTGAAACGGCGATCCATAAAAAAACACCAATACTAAGATCGGTTAGAAGAAAGTGATAGCTAAAAGGAATTACTGAATAACTTAATAAAATGGATATTACTGCTATAGCTGGCCCGATATTGAATAAACGAGTATCCCCCCTAGACGGAAGAAGATTCTCCTTGAAAAGTAATTTTGTACCATCTGATAGAGCTTGAAAAATTCCTAAAGGCCCTGCGTATTCGGGCCCAATACGTTGTTGTATCCCTGCAGATATTTCTCTTTCTAACCAAACAATTACTAGTACACCCAGTGTGATTCCTAATACAAGAGTGAAAATAGGGACAAGGATCCATATGATCCCATAGACTTCTTTTAACGATTCCAATCTGGAAAAAGAATAGATAGCTTGTATTTCTGTTGTATCCATTATCATTTCAACGATCAACTTCTCCCATAATGATATCTATGCTACCTAGTATCGTCATAATATCAGCCAATTTCATCCTTTTAACTAACTGAGGAAGAATTTGCAAGTTGATAAAACCCGGCGGTCGAATTTTCCATCTCCAAGGAAAAACACTCCGATCCCCTATCAAAAAAATTCCCAATTCCCCTTTTGGGGCTTCAACTCTTACATAAAGTTCTTGCTTGGACAATTCAAAGGTTGGAGAAGGTTTTTTACTAATAAATCTATATTCGAAATCATTCCATTCAGGATCTTTTATCCTACCAAAGCGTCGGATTTCTAAATTCTCATATGGTCCCCCTGGGATTCCTTCCAGAGCCTGCTGGATAATTTTTATGGATTCTGTCATTTCACTGATTCGTACTAAATACCGAGCTAATGAATCCCCCTCTTTTTGCCATTGGATCTCCCAATCAAATTCGTCGTAACATTCATAACGATCAACTTTACGCAGATCCCATTGTATTCCGGAAGCTCGTAGCATTGGCCCCGATAAACCCCAATTTAGGGCTTCTTCTACACCAATAATACCTATACCTTCAACTCGTTCTAAAAAAACGGGATTCTGTGTAATAAGCGTTTGATATTCAGCAACCCCAGTTAAAAAATAATCGCAAAAATCCAAACATTTATCTATCCAGCCATGAGGTAAATCAGCAGCGACGCCCCCGATACGAAAAAAATTATGCATCATACGCATACCGGTAGCGGCTTCGAAGAGGTCATATATCAATTCTCGTTCTCGAAAAATATAGAAGAAAGGGGTCTGTGCCCCAATATCTGCCATAAAAGGGCCGAGCCATAACAAATGGGAAGCAATACGACTCAACTCCAACATAATAGTTCTGATATAGCTAGCTCTTTTAGGTACTTGAATGTTGCCTAGCTGCTCGGGCCCATTTACAGTTATTGCTTCTGTGAACATCGTAGCTAAATAATCCCAACGTGTTACATAAGGCAAATATTGTATAATTGTTCGATTTTCCGCAATCTTCTCCATCCCTCTATGTAAATAACCCAATATTGGTTCACAGTCAATAACATCTTCACCATCGAGAGTAACGATCAGTCGAAGAACACCGTGCATTGATGGGTGGTGAGGGCCCATATTGACTATCATAAGGTCCTTTCTTGTAGTTGGCGTAATCATAATTTTTTTCTCGAGTTATTCTTCCATGCATTGCTGAAATTGAAAAGAAGTTTATCAAAATGTAAACAATTAAGTCCAACTGGCATCGCGTTTAAAATTAACGAATTTTTCTCTCTCGAATATTCAACTCACTAATTAATTCTTTATACCGTCCGCTATTCTTTTTTGACAAATAGGCCAGTAGTCGTTGCCGCTTTCCTAAAATTTTGCGCAAACCCCTCTGAGATGAAGAGTCCTTTTTGTGCAATTCTAAATGTGAAGTAAGTTTCCTTATCTTAGTGGTGAAACTAAATACTTGAAATTCAACAGACCCCGCGTTTTCTTCTTTTTCTTTTTGAGAAATAACCGAAATGAATGAATTTTTTATCATAAAAAAATTTCCCTTTCTCTTTTTACAAATATGTATTTTACTGATCAGTAATAATAATGCTATTACGGTATATAAATAATCGAATCAAAATTTCTTTCGAAACTCCTCAATCAATCTAATTTGAAATTGGATTTAGATAGGAATAGAAAAGATAAATAATAGGTCCACCTTCACATTGAAAATGAGAGGCCTAAAATGAAGAAGGTTCTGTTGATTCAGTTCCAGATCTAATTAATAATTGGGACATTATTTATATTTCTTTCATATTGGATACTGACATGTGACCCACCTATGTATTTGTTTGCTTTCACAGACCCTATATAATATATAATTATAATTCAATTTAAATAATTAATAATAATTATATTATATAATTATATTTTCTATAATAATAATACATATAGAAGTTATTCTATTATATCTAGAATTCACATAGATTAATAGAGTATAGGATATATAGAAAAAGTGTATTATCCACGGATTTTCAATAGTGGATACAGGCGGATCCTTAACATACTAAAACAACTGCCATTATTGGTATCAAACCAATAACGACTTATACAAGCTAAATCTTCGAATCGATAATTAGGCCAAAGAAAGAGTTTGAATTTCATTAATTTCATTTTCTCTCCATCAAGGTAATTATTATCATGTGAAACTTGGCTGATGTTTTGTACACTCTTGTCATTGCAAAATACTGGATTTTTATCTACATCATTTCGAGTTTTGGAATTGAAACAAATTAGAATTCGTAATTTTCTACGACGTCTAAACGATAAAATATTTTCAGGAGCAATCAAATCAAAATGATTTTTGTTTCTCTTTAAATCAGTTATTCTTTGATTTTGATGTGGTGCTTCATCTAAAATTTTTTTAGAAACATATCGTTGCTTTTGGTATTTTCGATTAGTTTGATGCTTATTCTTATGAACCAATGAAATACCTATGGTTTGATACAGAATCACTTGTCCCTCCTTTTTTCCAGATATACGAATGGGTTCTATAATCAATATTCCGCTTTTCAGTAATTCTGGAAAAGTGAAATTCCTTTGAATCACCATTAGATCGAAATTCATTTCTTTCTTTTGAATCGAGGATATAGTAATCTTTCTTGGATCTATCAATCTAAGGAGGAGACAATATACCTTGATGTTTTTGATCAGTCTTTGAGTATCGTCCGACCTCAATTGAAAAAGCAAATAGCGTTGCAGGAAGCGATTGAGTTCTGCTTGTGTATTGCTTTTGTATTGTTTTTTCTTTTTTGTGTCCAATCGTGCATAATTTTCATTACTATCTTTTTGTTGTGGGAGAGCGAGTCTAAGATCTCCTGGCCTTGTGGGTTCTCTTTCTTCTTGATTTCCATGCTCTTTATTTGATGCTATCAAAAAACTTCTTTTTTCTTTTTTGTTGATCTTTTTCTTTTCATTACTATTTTCATTTCTATTCAAATTGAAAAAGACAATTTTGCTTGGTAAAACCCAAGGTTTGCTTTTGTATGCAGTATAAAGGAACACTAGCTCTAGGAAGAACCAAAGTCCCAGATTCGATATGGGACGTTTCAACGTTTTTTCATTCATTCCCATCCAATCCAAAAATCCTTTTGGGGTTGTTATTGAATTGATTTCTGGAATCATAAGATAAAAAAGATCTTTTTTAAGAATTATTTGCGAATTCTTAGTACGAATTTGAGTTTTTTGATTCCTATTGATATCAATCGTCATCCAGCTTGCAATATTGTCTTTTTTTCTAAGATAAAAATTGATAATTTTCCAATCCAAATATTTTCTTTTTTCTCGATCTATACATAGACTGTTGAACTTTCCTAGATTATTAGTAATAAGGGTGTTACTCGGCATATCAAAAAGAGTTTTTTTAGGTGTGTTATAATAAACTTCTTGGTTCTTATTTTCTTGAAATGAAGATCCATAAAAAAAGTATTCCGCTTTATTTTCAGAATTAAGAAATTTATATGATAAAAGATCGGATCTATAGTATTTCGTAAAATTTTCTTTATTATGAAATAATAAATCCACTTTCCATTCTTTTTGTTTCTTGGAATGAATTAATTCATTTTTTTCATATGAATGCTGTTTGCTTACAATTTCTTTAGCTATGCGATACTGATGAACTCTATTTCGCCATTTTTCTGCTATTAATCTAGACCATATAATCTGTGATAAATCATATTGAGAATGGCTTCTTAACCAGTTTTTCCATTTATTCATTTCATAACCTCGAAGTTGTTTATCCTTCAATTTGGAATCAATGATTCCTTGTGTTTCAAAAGAATCCTTTAGTTGAGATTGAAGAAGGAAAGGGATTCCTTGACATTGAAGGCCAGTTCGTAATTTATATGAATTAGTCACCTGGAGTTGTGAGAATCTGTAAAATACATATGCTTGTGACACGTAGGATAAGTCATCAAAAATATGTAAATTTCTTTTACTAACACTTTCAAGTGACTTTTTTAGAGTCGAAATAAACAGAATTGTATTTTTCTTTCTTTTATCAATTCTTCCTTCTTTTCTTTCATTATTGAAAATGAATTTCTGAATAATTTTATTTTGTGATTCAAAGAAAAATTCTGTATTTATTTTTATTCTTGGAATATTAATGATAGATAAAAATAGATCTGCGTATATTCGTTCAATGAAAAATTTCAAAAAAAAGGGTAATTTAGAGATTAATCGAGCATTTATTCTTTTAAAAATCTTTCTTTTTTGGAATTTTTTAGCATTAAAACTTGGTTTGGTAGGACTATTGATTCTTGAAATTTTTTTTTCTTTCTCTTTTGTGATTCTTTCGATTTCACCCCGAAGTCTACTTGTTCTATGAGTCCGATCGGTTATTTTTTTTTTTGTCAATAAAGAATTTCTCCATCTCGGAGATGTAATTTGACTAAATGATTCGTGAACTATTTGATTATTAATTAAAGATTCTTTTTCTTCTTTAGTTTCACTTGATTCATTTATTTCTACCTGTCTAAATCGAGATACTAAAACCTGTCTTAATTGAATTAATCGAAATAGTAAAATTTGATTTATTTTGGAAAGTTCTTTTTTTATTTTTTTTAAAAAAATAACACTTTTGATAATCCATTCTTTTATTTTTTTTAAAACTTTTTGAAATGGTTTTGTTTTTTTTTTGAAAACTATTAGAACTCGAAAATAGTTTTTTTTTAATTTTTCCCTTTTTTTTTCGACTTTTTTTTCGAGTTCCTTTAAAATAGGTTTAAAAAAGAAAGGACGTTTGCGGGGCGAACCAAAGGGGAGTTCGGCTTCCATTCCAAAAACAGTTAAAAAAGAAAAATAATCTTTTTCTTTTTTTTTTAGTAAATCTTTTTCAGAGGATCGTTGTTTTAATTTGTGCCAAGGCTTTAGACAGAAAGGAAAAAAGATTTTTATCTGAATACCATTTGTCAACCAATTTTTTGGAAATTCTGTTTCGGATAATGCAACACCATTATAGGTACATTTAATATATATCTCTCTATTCCAGTCCTTGAAATCTTCCGACCATTCAGGAAGTTGTAATAGTAATAGACGTCCGATATTTTTCAATATTATGAGTGAAGGCAATACAATATATTTTCGAAAAATGGATTGAGTTAGTAATATGCAACCTCTTAGTACTTGGGCAAATGGAATGGTATCCCAGGACTCCGCTATCTCTATTCGCATTTTTTCATTTACTATCTTTTTCTCGTTTTTTTTTTTTGTTTGCTTTTCTATATACTTGAAATTTTTGAATGCTTCCTTTTTCGCTATCCAATTTCGAAAAATTACTTTAATTAATCCAGAGATATCAAAAGAAAAAAGAGGAGATTCCTTTATTCTGTCCAAAAAAAGAGGGGAATGCACATTTGCTTGAAATAATTGGCCAATTACTATTTTACGTCTTTGAGCTCGCATAGAACCTTTAATTATATCTCGCCGAAAGTCCGGTTGGTGTGAATAATCTATCAAAGCCAGTTCCTTTGTTTGATCAGTTATATTAGTATTATCCCTAATAATATTATCCATATTATTAGGATCACTATCCTTCTTATTAATAGTAATAATTACCACACGTTTGGCT